TATCTTAGACCAACCCAATTATGAGTAGTTTCAAATTTGAAGTTTGACAGTTTAATCCTTAACTTATGGTCCAAAGCACTCTGAGAGTACAAAGAGTACACTCCAGAGTCAGAATTACGTAAGATACCTACTATCAAACTAAGCCCCAAAGATGTTTCACACGCGACTAAAACAAGAAAAACGAATAGCCTATGACTGCTATCCATCCCTTGACAGCAAATTAGTATACCACCTAGACTGACACATACGCCCTCTATTAAAATAAGGTATCTAAGGAAGTTAGAAAACTTCTTAAGTATTGCCCCAATAACCACCCAAAAAACCATAGTAAATAAAGCTATTGACCTCTTTGTCATTTTAAATTTTTATAATAAAAAAAAATACACAGTAAATTCCTAAAACAAACGGCAGCAGTGTCTTTCAAGCTGCTATCATCAATTGATCATATCGAAATCGAGGGAAAGAAGCACGAGTTCAGATAAAAAAAAATGTAAATATAAGAATTTTTGTAAACATTCAAACTCTTCCTAACACTGTTCATACACATGTATTTTGGAAAAATCTCCACACCGTTACTAAACATATCAACAAGATTATGCCATACTCAGCAATGAACAAGCCAGCAAACCTTCCAGCAGAAAATTCAGTATTAAAACCAGACACCAACTCTGACTCAGCTTCCACCAAATCAAAGGGTGCTCGATTAGCCTCTGCTAAACAAATAACTACTCACAGCGCAGCAACTGGAGCACAGTAAAGACCTCATCATATAGATCAACCAGAATCCGAAAGTGAAAAAAATCTTATTCTCCCACTAAAGAATATAACCGCCACTAACGTAATCCTGAGGCAAATTTCGTAAGAAATAACCTGTGCGAAACCACGCACGCCTCCGACCCTTGCATACTTTGATCTTGAAGTTCACCCACTCATAATAGCAACATGGGCATTAACACTTCTAACTACTAAAAAAAATAAAATATCATTTCCTATTCTAGGAGAGGTTCTACTGCACGGATAAATTTGTCAACCCAAAAAACACAGAAGCATAGCAACACAAGGAATAAGAAAAAATCCAAGTTTTGCTGAGTTAGACGGAGCTACAAACTCTTTTGTAAAAAGCTTTATTCCATCTGAAATAGGTTGTGCGAGTCCCGCAAATCTAATTTTATCCGGCCCTAGTCGAATACCAAGAGAGCTTAAACATTTACGCTCTATCAAGGTAAAGTAAGCCACACTTACTAGAACCCCTAGGTAAATAAAAATGATATTAAAAAATAATTGCCATCTCATACTTAGGTCTGAGAGGCTACGCCTCATTACGAAAATGCAAACATCGCCTTTTATGCTTAAAGTACCAAACCTTTTTATCACAAATATGGGCTAGAGCCACTATGGCTATCTCAACAGCTTCAATGTCGCACCTTAATTTTAGGCTACTTAACCCACCCTAGGCAAAGTCGTAAAATTTTAAACCCAGTGAACCAGATAATTTTTAATTTCTTTCGAAACCTAAATTCGACGTACTAAATATCATACTAACCTGGCTGACAACTGTCAAATAATGCTAATCTGCTAATAGCTAATCTTGACGAGTTCATCTAATAGTACCCTCCATAAGCTCGTAATATAGCCCTAGGGACAGAATCAGCAAAAAAATTGCTAATGGCCTCGCCCCCGCAGATCACACACCCAAATCCTGAAAACATGGAATTAAAAGAACAATTTCTACATCTCAAACTAAGAATAAAATTACTAAATGGAAAAATCGAGAGGAAAAATCACCAGGAATTTTTGGCCTCACAAAGCCACACTCATAAGGTGATGACTTGTCCCAGTCATAAGAGTCTTCTTCAAGGCTAATAAATCCTAACGAAACTCTAATAGGAATTGCTGATAATACTGTAATTAAAAAGATAAGATCTCACCTCATTTTATTGTACTAGCTTGCATTTTCAAGCTCCTAAAGCACCAAAAACTTTTATGCATAAACTACACCTTAGTACAGTATTTAAACAAGTATTACACAAAAAAATTGAACCTAGAACTCGACAGTCCATCGTCGCAGCGACATCTCTTCTGGCTTAGATATGAAAATAACTGCTACTATCACGACAAGAAGAAGCGGGGCTAAAAACTGCACAGAAGACCCATAGAATGATATTGAGCCTATAGCGCTATCATGAAAAATGTCTAATGACAACCCATAGTAAGACTTTAATATTTGTGTGTAAGACAGAACTGTGACCACAATAATATATGCTCACCTGTAAGGACATCCCTTAAAAAATCGTCCTTCTAGCTTTTTAGGGAAAAATGTAACAAAATACCCAATCACCGCAGTAATTCCTCTAATGTAAACTATAAACGCAAGAAGAGAGAGAAAATCTCTGAGATTAAAGGCAACCTCAGCCAACACGCATAATCTGATAATTGTTCTATAAAAAAAAATACTTACAGGAAAAAGCGAATTAATAACCAATAAACCGAAAGTAAAGCATACCATTAATTTAATCATGAATTATTTTTACTAACCAATAGCAACTAGCCTTATTCTGCCCCTTGGACTTGTAACAGTTGATGGAGGAGACGCTCGCTGTACGACATTATGGCCATTAGACAGATACCCAACGCCAGCTTTTCAAGCCCCCTGAGGAATAACTCTTTCCGAGTTATTATCTATATTAACAGTTCTATCCTCCCCTAAACCTTCCGCAGGCTCTAAAAAGTTTGAGGTTCGTGAAGAAATATCATAGAGCACCATTCTGTACTCTCACTTATAACCTTTTTCTTCAAGATAGTTTAAAATAAAGCGAATCACCATAATGAGAATAAAACCAATAAAAATAGCAGTATATGGTCTAACTCAAGCCTCTCTAGACGATGCCCCCTCAAAAAAACAATTGTTGACAGATAAGGAGGCTACCAGCTCACCACCAATCAGCCCGAAAATAACTAGTAATAAACCAGGAAGAGATAGCTTAAAGGACTCATAAGAATTAGATAAATCAAACTTTCTAGTAAAAGTAAAACTCAATAAAGCTTTAACAATTCGAGCGGAGTAAAGCATGGTAAGTAGCACCCTTCCAATTATTAAAACAACGATAGGCAGAGAGGAGATCCTATAAGACACTGCAACAATTGATTCTTTAGAAGCGTACCCAGCAGTCCCTGGAATGCCAACTAAGGACATACTTCCAATAAACAGCCTCATAAGTGCTACTGGCGATAATGAAACTGTAGGGCTACTAAATTTTGAAAAGGATTGGTCCCCAGTACCGTAGTTAATAAGTGACCCAACACTTAAAAATATACCTGCTTTAAAAAATGCATGACAAAGCAAATGCATAAAGGCTAAATCAATTTCCCCTAAACCAAGGCTAAAAGCCATCAAACCAAGCTGGCTTAAAGTTGATAGAGCAATGATTTTTTTAACGTCAGTCTCTGTCACTGCTCTAATCCCAGCTGTGACCGACGTTAAAAGTCCAGCACACAATAAAAAGGAGCAAGCAACTGGAGATTTTTCTCATATAACATGAGAGCGAATAAGAAGGTAAATTCCAGCTGTTACAAGAGTTGATGAGTGAACTAAAGATGAGACAGGAGTAGGAGCTATTATAGCCGCAGGCAGCCACCTGCTAAAAGGAACTTGTGCCCTCTTGGTTGCACACCCCGCAACAAATACAACTCTTCAACAATACGGCTTCATATCCAATCTTAGGTCACACGACATAATCATCCCTGCAGTGCTGCAAATCAGTAGGCCGTCACCAATTCGATTGGTTAAGGCTGTCAACATGGCTGCGTCAAAAGACTTTTTTCCTTCATAAAACATAACCAATAAAAAAGACGTGACTCCAAGTCAATCTCACCCGACAAGCATCATGGGTATTGAACCAGCAAAAACTAGTACAATCATAGAAAAAATAAAAGCGTAAACTATTCAGTTAAACGTTTTTAAGGCATCCTCTTTTATGTAAAAGTCCATAAAAAGCCCAACACAAGAGGAAATTAATAAAATAACAGAAGCAAAAGTTAAAGATATTCAATCTAGACATATTTCTAAGTTTACCGAAATTAGTGACACAGACCCTAGCTCTCAACAAATCCACAGACTAATCTCGCTAGAACCAAAATAACTCGCCATAGAACCAAGAATAACACTTACACCTAGCATCATAAATGAATTTAGTGCTACCATTAAACTTCAAGTAAATTGATTACTCATAGCATTTTAAAATAATGCTGCCAAAAACTAGGCTTTGAAGCTAGTTAAACTTACATCATAGCCCACAAATCTCACTTAAACAACACTTCTGCCAGTGGATAGAACAAAAAATATAAAGCTCTTATATCCTTTAATGTAACTTCGTTAAAAAAGACCTTTATTTTAATCTTTTTTTTAGTGCGAGTTAACTGACAGTATAAAGAAAATCTATAGGCGCCACTTAAAATAAAGTACATCAGTAATAAAACGAAAACCCAAGGGTACAGTGCAATTACACACACGACAGACAAAACTTCTCTAATAATTACTGGACAAGGTGGTACACCCAAATTTGCTATAATTATTACTAACCAGAAAAACCCTAACGAAGGAGCAGCACGGACCCCGTCACTCATTACCTTAATTTTACGTGAATGCACCATTTCTGAGTTAATTCCGGACAAAACAAAAAGTCCAGGGGAAATAAAACCGTGTCTTACTAACATGATATATGCACCAACCATTCCAACCTCTGTGCACCTAAATAGGCCTATAATAGAGAAAGCCATGTGAGAAACAGAAGAATAAGCGATCAGCTTTTTAATGTCACTTTGTCGTAAACACATAAACGCGCCATACACTCTGCCAACAATAGAAAAGGATATTACAAGAATACCAAACGATTCCAATGTGTAAGAAAAAAGCATTATCATACGTGTGATCCCATAACCGCCTAGCTTAAGAAGAATTCCTGCCAGAATAACTGAGCCCCCAACTGGAGCCTGAACGTGAGCCTTTGGAAGTCACGCGTGAAATGGAAACGCTGGAAGCTTAATTAAGAACCCCAAAAAGCAGCCACCTCAAAATAGTCAGTTAAGTCTTGTTGTTTTTATCCTAATAAATCATATGAAACTTGATCCTGCATGCACCTCTATGGTAGTAAAAATCAACAAAAGAGGAAATGACCCTCCTACTGTATAAGCAGCTATGTATTGAATTGACGGAACACGCTCAATTTGTCCCCCCCAAATTCCAATAATTCTAGCTAAAGGAATTAAAGTACTTTCAAATAGAACATAAAACATTGCTAGTGTATTTACTATAAAACACTGAACTAACAAAAAACAAAGCAGCGTAACTAAAATTAAATATGAATTAAACACCCCGCGAAGGTTAGTCATACATCTTCTCACTAAAATACTGATACCACAAATTCACAGTCTTAGACTAATTATACTTCTTCTATAAATATCTACACAAAACAATTCGCTCAAAGACTCCCGAGACACCCCCCTCCCGCCTCAGTATATAAGACTAAAAGCAGATCATACTCCAAAACAATTTACCACTGCAACTGTTTGGTCTTTTTTATTCAAAAACATCACACAAAAACAATTTAAAGCTATAAGAATTAGTAATCCCATTATACCCAGGGCCCAAACAGGGCATCTTTAACGCCACAAGTTAACGCTTTATTTAAGCCACCTAAGCAGTAATTAATAGCGTAGATAAACTTACAGTTTACAGGTAAGCTAATAGCTCTAGTTAACATAACAAGGCCAAACACATGGCACAATTTGGGCCGAAACCAAATGTGATAACTTTCACTTCTTGCTATACCTCTAACTAAACTAATTAACCTATTTAGTCCGAAATCTAGTATAGTATACTAAATCCCGCCCCCATAAAAAGATTTCAAATAATACAGCTTATATTTAAAACATTTTGACCGGTAGTACCTCTCAAAAAACCAGGCTCTTTTACTTCAGAAGAAGTAGCAATGAATAAAACCCAAACCCATACAATTAAATTAATGAGGCTTCTTGTTAAGATAGCCACTATTGTGATTGTTGAATCTTGCTCTATTGATAACTGAAGGATCACAAACTTAGTACAAAAATCAAGAAACGGAGGAAAACCAGAAAATCTTATTGCAATACAAACAAACCCGGTTTTATAATAACCCGGCAATTCTGACCCTAGATTTTTTATAAATTTACAGTCCCCACTTCATAGTATAAAAACTAAAAAAGCTATTCTTACACAATAAATAAACGAATAGGCATAAACAATATGAAGACCAAAAAATCTACCAATCACCAAAAATCCAGTATGAGTTACTGATGAGTAAGCCAAAAATGACTTTACTGCAATAGCATTGAATATGGCAATTGGACCATAGATTATGCTACCAACTGCTATAAAATAATAAGCATAGGCACAAAGCGGAACATCACTAAACAGAGGCACACATGCAACAACAAACACTTTTTGGCCTGCCCCCACAATAAAGATGCCTCCATAATGAAAATAAACAAATCTTCGCGACACCCAAAAATGAAGTGGTACCATACCCAGCTTTAAGGCAAACCCAAAGCATATCATGGCCCTACTTCAGTCAGCTGCTTCAATTGCCCAATCAAGAATAATGCCCCCTAAAATTATCACTCTTCCAAAAAATTGAATAACAAAATAAGTAGCAACTCCAGTAAACCAAGATTTCTTTGGTCGCGTTTCTGCTGACAAAAACGGAATTAAAAAAAGAGTCCCAACGTCAGTCATTACTCATACCCAAAAAATTGACGACATAAACAACATAGCAATCCTAGCCATGAGGCTTATCACCAAAAATACGATTATCCTAAGTATCTGCATATTTTAGCTATTTTTGCACACGCAATTAGGCTAACAACCACTCAAGAGGAAGAGTAGTCTCTTATTTTAACGTTGTAAGCGTCATGTAATTAGTTATACTACCTCTCGACACTAATGTGCCTTATAAAGCGCACTCAACTTAACCTTCGATCTTATCATATTTATTTTTAAAACTTACACCCAAGCCTTTATGATTTCTTCTAACCCAAGCTAATCACTTTTATACCCAAACAATTTATTGCTACTCATCATTTTTTATTACTTAAACATTTATTATTATACCCAACCTATTGCACTCCCTGTATGCTTATTAGAATTAACTTATAGTACTTTTCAATATTTTATAAGGCTTCACCCAATACTTTTACTTTACCACCCTAATAGACCAAGTTGATTTTTTAACCTGCTTGCAAGCAATTCATTCAACACCAAATTTTAATTTGGCTGCCACTATCAGCTTAGACTAAGCACGAATCACTATAGGTTAAGACACTAAAACTCCTTTTATTACATAGGGAAAAGATATTTTATTTTTTTTACTTAAGCTGTATTTCACTTCACAAAGATAACGGTTAACACATAAGCTACATGTAATTAAACTTTAAGACAATTCTAAAAATTTACGTCATGTAATAGAGGCTTACAAATAGGTTATTAAAAATATCAAAATTGAAGCAATCCTAGCAGTAAGCAAATTTTAAAACTTTCTACTCGCGCTACCTTAAAAATTGTCTCCAACTCAGGCGTATTACATACGCTTTTTTCATTTACGAAAATCTTTTGTTTGGAAGACAAATGTACTTGTGAATTGTACTAAAAACGTAACAATAATGCAACCTGGCCCTATTCACTTAAAATTTAAGCGGCCTGCTCTTTGCACTTGTATAGCACGGGTGTCGGGTGAAAGTAAATTTTTGCCAAACCCAGAAACAAAGAACTTTGGACTAATATAACAGCCATTTCTCAAATTAAAACAATTCAAATTAGTCTTGTTACTGATAGTTTTACATACCCAATATACACTAGCTTGAATCTATACATTTTTGTTAACGAATGACAAAGAATAGCCCCCACTAAAGCGTTGGCTAACATTCGAACTGTAAGGGTAACAGGACGAATAACTGCCCTTAGCATAAGTAGCGGGAAGTAAGCAAATGACTTCATAACTGACTGCTTGAATTTAAGAGACTTTCTAAAAATTGATGCATCAAGCTGCATGATATTGACACTATAGAACATTCTTGGCATTAGGCCCGCCACGATTTCTCATGAGGACAATGACGGAAAGCCCCATGGAAGAATTCTAACTAACACAAGTGTAATTACAAAATCAAAAACCCACCTTCTTCCTTCCCTTACGCCCTCTCCCAAAGATCTGAACCGCTTTCTCTTTCTGTGCATACTTCCTACATATAACTTTTTATACACTCTTTGAGCACTCCTAACACAAAACAAAATAGACGGAAGGTTAATAAAATAAGCTATATAGCTAAAACAAAATCCTAAAAAAAATAAAATTAAAATCATAAACTCAACTCTCATTATAAACATCGCAGCATTATCACGCTCCTAAAGATTTACAATCTTTTGTACTGTTTTATACTATACGATGCCTTTTACTAAATAATAAAATCCTTAGCTTATGCGCCAATCTTTAGTAATCTTTAGACAGTTAGCCCACTTAATGTGAGCTTTATTGGACAAAAGTATTTAACTTGAAACCTAGTTTCACTTCACTTACTTTACTTCTCCCCTATCATTAAAAGAGCAAGTTCCCCTACCCTTACCATGTTACGACTTACCTCTCCTTTCGGCTAGGGTGACGGGCGATTTGAACGCACCGCAGTTGCGTCTTTTCAAAAAAACGAGTTACTCTCTTTTTACTCCCAAATCCTTATATACACTAAGAGAATTTCATCCCTAAAATCTTTATATGTCTAAATATTTGTCTCTCAGCTAACCCCTTGCCCATAAGGAGCACTTCGACCTGACCTAGCCTCGGCATGATTATTAATTACTTAAAACCCCAAGATTGGGCCTATTTTTATTTACTCACATCATAAGCTTTCGACGGCAGTACACTGCTTTCTATAGGGCAGGTAAGATATCACGCGGATCATCAGATTAAGCGCCAAGAGCCTCTGGATGGTTATGCGGAACCGCCAAGTTCTTCGAGTTTTAAGCAGTTGCTCGTAGTACCCCTAGCAAACTATTAATTCAAATAAAATAGCTATACTTGACATTATGGAATAACCGGGTACCAAATCCGGGTCTATGCCCATAACTTCGCAGATTCATCTTTACGCAAGCTTTGGACCTCCCGCAAGACTGAGATTTCACCCATAGTCCTTGCTGTATGTCTTGCGTCACACATTTTTGACTAACTGCCTCTAAGCTGCACCCTTATTAGCTCCTCGAGAGAGGGAGTGACCGCAGCTGCTGGCACCCTCTTTCGCTTCGATTTAGTTAGTTTTTTATTCGTTTCAAGCTAGAACTCATTGATTTCCAGATCTACCCACTTGAGTTGTGATTTCCTTCGCGTCATCATTAAAAACTTATGCTCCTGCTGCCAGCTATTCCTTTTAGGATGCATTAGACTTGGCTTATCACGTAAATCAGACTTTTACACATCACGGAATTATCCTACATTGTGTAATGTAAAAAACTCTGTAGCTAACATTATACCAGAACCAAATATTTACTTTATTATGCTCCTCCAAGACAGTTTTGTGGCTAATAGCCGCATATTCTAACTTTTCGCACGAACTTTTATTTATAAAACTCACAGCGATTTGACTTTACTAAATATAGGCGTTTAAAGAAAGGCGATTAATCGCATCTACTAGTTAACAGCTAGTTGCCTTAAGCTTGGGCTACTCTCTTAGGTCTCAAGCCTAAGCACTTCTATTAAAACAAGCTTATTTTATTTATCTCATGTTATTACTAATCCCAGCATAATAATCAATCAAAGAATATCTTAGACAGGTGAACGATTTGCTAAGCCTCATTTTTTAGAAATTATTCTTTTACTATTAGAAAGACAAGTTGTTAAATACTCATAACAAAATGGGCAGCATAAACCCAATTTCTCTTTCTAAAAATTTAATAACTTAGAAAGCATTTTAAATCCAACCTTTAGCCGAATTTTTCACTTATAACATCCTGGTCTAGTGAGTATCTTTAACACACTACGCCCCACATTAAAGCTGCACTTAAAAGCATTTTTCGAACAACCAGCTATCTTAAAACTCGAAATTGCATATCACATCCTTAGCAAAGTTTATTCAAGAATTCTTACATCGAACATCTCTATTATTCTGCTTTCCTAAAAATCTTTTTATTTCGGGAGGTGCTAATACAGCAAAATCTCTTGAAAGGCCATTATACTAAAGGTACTTTTTTTTAACGCTTAAAAACAATGCTTTCATCTTACCAGACAAAATCTAAAATAATGTTTCTAATGCTCCTATACTTCATTTAGAAAAAGTTTTTAAACTGCTATTTATTGCTAGTAGTCCCCATACCTTTGGTATACTTAAAGCCTAGCTTTTGCTAAAAATTAATGTTTCAAATACATTTATCCAATTGCTGAATTAACTTTAATAATTTAAGCCTAAGCCAACACCAGTATTCTCATGAAGCTAATTTTTTAGACATAAAGGCCAATTTCTTGGGCATCTTAAAATTTGCAATTTCACGTTTTGCATTAAACTACTTTATGAAAGCTTAGGGCAAAATTATTTTTTAGAATCGAAAACACTAGTTTCACATTTGAGTTAAAAGCTCAACGCTCTCATCCTTAAGCTACAATTCCAAAATTATCTATAGTTTTAATAATTAAAAGAGCAAGTTCCCCTACCCTTACCATGTTACGACTTACCTCTCCTTTCGGCTAGGGTGACGGGCGATTTGAACGCACCGCAGTTGCGTCTTTTCAAAAAAACGAGTTACTCTCTTTTTACTCCCAAATCCTTATATACACTAAGAGAATTTCATCCCTAAAATCTTTATATGTCTAAATATTTGTCTCTCAGCTAACCCCTTGCCCATAAGGAGCACTTCGACCTGACCTAGCCTCGGCATGATTATTAATTACTTAAAACCCCAAGATTGGGCCTATTTTTATTTACTCACATCATAAGCTTTCGACGGCAGTACACTGCTTTCTATAGGGCAGGTAAGATATCACGCGGATCATCAGATTAAGCGCCAAGAGCCTCTGGATGGTTATGCGGAACCGCCAAGTTCTTCGAGTTTTAAGCAGTTGCTCGTAGTACCCCTAGCAAACTATTAATTCAAATAAAATAGCTATACTTGACATTATGGAATAACCGGGTACCAAATCCGGGTCTATGCCCATAACTTCGCAGATTCATCTTTACGCAAGCTTTGGACCTCCCGCAAGACTGAGATTTCACCCATAGTCCTTGCTGTATGTCTTGCGTCACACTTTTTGACTAACTGCCTCTAAGCTGCACCCTTATTAGCTCCTCGAGAGAGGGAGTGACCGCAGCTGCTGGCACCCTCTTTCGCTTCGATTTAGTTAGTTTTTTATTCGTTTCAAGCTAGAACTCATTGATTTCCAGATCTACCCACTTGAGTTGTGATTTCCTTCGCGTCATCATTAAAAACTTATGCTCCTGCTGCCAGCTATTCCTTTTAGGATGCATTAAACTTGGCTTATCACGTAAATCAGACTTTTACACATCACGAAATTATCCTACATTGTGTAATGTAAAAAACTCTGTAGCTAACATTATACCAGAACCAAATATTTACTTTACTATGCTCCTTTTAATCAGTTACACTAATACGATAACGGGTTTCTCTATATAAGCACTTTTATCTTACTCTAAAGCCCCTAAATGAATAAGGAACTAGTGCTCCCAAAGCACTTATTTAAAATTAAACTAGCTTTAGGCTAAAGAATAATCTCTTTGCTTTGCTTTTACCGGCATGCCCAGCCGGTGTGAATTAAAGACTAGACAAATCATTAGAAATATCTACCATGGGATTGCATGCTTGATGTCATACCACTCAAGACCAGTAAACTACGAAACTTCATAGAACTCTTCAAACAACTGCTAATTTCATTAAGAAAGCCAAGAGCCCTCCCCTCTTGACTTAGTGTTTTCAAGACACTAATTCTTTTAAAGATACTTTCTTTTTAACAGTAAGAACACTTGGTGTACCTCCGGGGCATGAGCCCGTTGACCTAAACTTGACCTATCTTACCTTGTTTTATAAATTTTTAATAACCGAAAGCCCCCTTTATTTCAACTACCACTATAAAAATTCTCTTTAAGCTATGCACAAGACTAACTCGTATATTTTAAATCTTAAGTTTAACGCACTTCTCTGCCAGCATAGCTTTGCAACATTAGCTAAGAAGGGAGCACAAAATCGAATTGCGCCAGCCATAATTAGAAGTCACAGTGTAAGACCACTCATCCCTCCTCTTGTTAAAAAAGGGATTAAACCACTTTCGGATTATGAGACCGACGCCATAAAATTTTAGACTACTTTTTTATTAAACTGACTCATAAACTTTATCCCTCCCAAACTCTCGATTGTAAAATTCACAACCACTTAGAAAATAATTCAGCTCTAACAACTTCTACACGAATTGGCATAAATCTATGTAATGCACCACAAATTTCTGAACATTGCCCTCAAAACACGCCAGGCATTTCTACTTTAACACTTGACTCCCTCAAACGACCCGGTACAGCATCAGACTTTACACCAAAAGCTGGAACAGTTCAAGAATGCACAACATCAAACGATGTGGTTAAAATTCGGCATCAAACAGAAAATGGAAGCACCATTGACTTGTCAACTGTTAATAACCGGGGCTCCCCCAATTTTAACTCGTCTTCAGGCACCATATATGAGTTATAAGACACAACTGCAAAGTCTGTATACTCGTATTCTCAGTATCACTGATGCCCGATACACTTAACAGTAACTAAAGGTGTCTCTAGCTCAGAAAGAACATACAAAAGACCCATAGACGGTCATGATAAAAAAACAAGAATTAAAAGTGGCACAGTCCCTCAAATTCGCTCAAGATTGTGATCTGTAAGCATGTAAATAAACTGGTGAGACCCCCTACAACATAGAAGCACTCTAAGCATTACAAATACGAAAATAAGCATCAAAACAACACAATACATACCAAACGCTCATTGCACCCGCATTCTAGTAAAAGTAACTCCATTTTGAAAATATATTTGACATCAATATCTCATAAAGACAGTACTCGCATAAAAGTGTCTTTAGTACGACAAACTAACGTATTATTTGCTATACTAACTGTCTAATCATAATGAACATGCCTTTTAGTTGGCACTTCACTCTAAAGAGTGCTTTTAAGCTCATCAAAGCTTTAAAAGGGGCTTCATTAAACCAATTTTACACAATTAGATAAAGAAGTCTAATTAGATAATAAACGAGGTCCTAAGAAACGTTTCACATCATTAACCACTCTTTCCTCTTCATCTAATTGAGCAGTCATGAATAAATAAAACTCTCAATCTGCTTTAATTATTGGAATTATTACTAAAGCTCTTAAATGGAGAATAGTTCCAAATTGGCCCGCTAGTACTCAGCCTCCTGTTGGCTCCTGAGCACCAATAACCGTTAAGAACATAAAATTTGCAACTCAAATCACAAACATTAGCCGTGCCGGAGGGCAAGCTTTTATACTTTGAAAATTTTCGTTACTTCTAATTATAGGAAATACGGCAATACCTGCAATTGCAGCAAATATAGTGAACACCCCACCTGCTTTATGAGGAATAGACCGTAAAATAGCGTATGCGTATAAAAAATATCACTCAGGCTTAATAACAGCAGGTGTTTTTATTTTATTAATAGGCTGCCACTGCAGGGGATCAGCCGTCAAGCTAGCAAAAGTAAATGTTATACCAACCAGGCCCGCCAACAGCAATGCAAACCCCGCTAAATCTTTAATTGAGTAATAAGGATGAAATGGGACTCTAAAGTTTGTTTCATCTAAACCTAACGGATTTCTAGACCCATTCACATGCAGCAAAAGAACGTGAGCTAGGCTAAGCCCTAAAATTACAAATGGTAAAAGAAAGTGTAAAACGAAGACTCGCTTAAGAGTTACAGTAGAAATCACAAACCCCCCTTGAAATCAGTCTAAAGCTCGGGCGCCTCCGGGAATAACTGTTATTATATTAGTAATCACAGTTAAGCCCCAGTAAGACATGACCCCTCAAGGAAGGACATACCCTAAAAACCCAACTCCCATAGACAATAAATACAAAGTTAGTCCGCTATACCAGACATGCGTATTTTTTAAATATGCCCCAAAATAGACCCCACGAGCAATATGCATGTAAATTAGAGCAAAAAATATAGATGCGCCTCCCATATGAAGCCTTCGAATAATTCAACCATAATTCGCATCGCGTATAATATAATCCACACTCACAACAGCAAGCTGCTCATCTGCAGTATAGTTTATTGTGAGTATAACACCAGTCAAAATTTGCGCCCCTAAAATTAAAAATAGTATAGACCCCATATTTCATCAAACACTTAAATTTGGAGGACAAGGATACTTTAAAGCCTCATAATAATAATTAGATACTCTTTTCCCCGGGCCGTCATCAGCCCTAGCCTCTACGAACCTAACGCTCAGTAGTAATCTGAACGAGAGAAAGATTGCCCTCCTTAAGATTGAAAGTCTTACATGCTTAGTTACACCAGCTCAGACAACTTACTGCCCCCCTAAATTCAGTTCCCATAAACATACAGATCTAAGGTTTACAAGACCCTCGTAATAAACTTATACTAAAACTGAAAGTATTGGAGAAAATTTCTCGTATTCTTTGACATCAACAAAGCCCATTAAAACTCTGGCACAATACTCTAAGAGCCTCAGATGTAGATAATAAAAAACAATCCAAGCCATACAATATCAACAAAATGTCAGTACCAAATAGCCAAAGTCAATGCAACATGATGCTCAGAAGAAAATTGCAAAAGCATTATACGAACAAAACAAAACAGAAGACCACAAGTTCCTCCAATTACATGTAAACCATGAAGGCCTGTTAACATAAAAAAACATCTGCCATATACACCATCAGAAATAGAAAACCTAGATCAGGCATACTCTTCGTATTGATTTTTAATAAATATTACCGACAAGCCTAAAGTAGCAATATACGTTGCTGTTGCTACCCAAATGTCCCCCCATTGCAGGTAGTTATGTCTTAAAGTAATACTTGCAGAAGATGCTACTAATAATGCTGTATTATGTAATGGCACTTTTCTTCAGTCTAAACACTCTAGCCCGACTGGTGGTCAGCAGCACCCAATCTCAACAGAAGATGACAAAGCCCTATGGAAAAATGCTCAAAAAAATGAAAAAAATAATATTAACTCAGAAATTAGGAACAAAATAAAACCCAAAGTAAGCCCTGACTGAACTTTTTCAGTATGAAACCCCTGAAATGTTGCTTCATTAATAATGTCACGTACTCAACTATAAAAAGTTAGTACAAAAAGAGGAATACCCCAATATAAGCTATCAAGCCTAATCTCATTAACTCAGCAAATGAACATCGCTGCAACTCCCCATAAGTTTGCACCCATAATTATTGGTCATGGTCTAGGATCCACAACATGATATGGGGTACGAACAACAGATGTTCTGTAATAGACCACAGATTGTTTTCCCCTAAAAAAATAAGCAGCAAAACCTTTTGCACTCACTAAAAATTTATTACTAACCCTCTTCATTTTTAAATTCAACAATTATATTAATATTCTAAACTTGGAACCTAAGCGCCCCTAAATGTGCTCACATCACCAACTTCTTTTACACTATTTCGGCGCTTAAGTTTATAAAATTTATTAACGCATTAAATTATCATTCTGCAATTTTTTTCTGGATTTACTCTTTCCAGTCTCAACGGTCCTTTCGTACATGCCGAGATAAGTTTATGTAAAGCAGATAGAAACCAACCTGGCTTACGCCGGTCTGAACTCAAATCACGTAGGGTATTAAAGGTCGAACAGACCTACTTTCAAAGCCTCTACGCCTTGAAGCTATTATCCCTGATTCAACATCGAGGTGCCAATCCCTTTAGCCAATACGAACTCTACTAAAGGATTAGCCTGTTATCCCCGGCGTAACTTCTCCTATGATCGAATATAATCGGGTCAAATCCGGAAAGAGTTAGTTATTCAGAAAGGTTAGACTTGCTTTCTAGGCGCCCCACCTAAAAATCTTTTACTCCTGAATAAAGTTAATTTTCAAAGTTGCACGGGGTCTTTTTGTCTAACTTTTAAATGAAGGTATCTTCACCTTCAGTACAATTTCAATAAAAAATTTAGAGACAGTCAAACCCTCGTTAAACCATTCATGCAGGCCCACAATCAAAAGGCAAGGAATTTCGCTACCTTAGCACCCTCACGCTAGGGCGGCCGTTTACAGTAATATTTCGCACTGGGCAGGTATTGCTAAAAGTCTTTATCTTCTAGTGATGTTTTTGTTAAACAGGCGAGGTTTAATTTTGCCGAGTTCCTTTAAATATTTTTTTTCTTATATTTCTATCAACTTATAACCACACTAACACCATATAACATCATAAAATTTTATAAGATAATTACATCGAGAATGGCACTCTAAACATAGGCCTGAGCCTACTTTAACATTATAGCCTAAAAATAGCTACTAACAGGCTAACCTAATGAAATGTGAAAAACTAACAAAGCTTAGCCATTTTTGCTAATTCATCCCCTGCATGCTTAGGGAGGCTAGACACAACAGCCCATTCGGGGGACCTAGAAGTGTTTCGCACTGAAATAACTGGCCGTTGAGCAATAAATGACTCTCATAACAAAAACACAAAAAATAACAATGAGCCAGTACTCAAATGAGAGCCAAATGTGGATACTTTATTTCAAAATCAAAAATGATCTGGATAATCAACTACTCGACGTGGTATACCAGCCAAACCCAAAAAATGATGTGGCAAAAATGCTGCATTAACACCTAAAAACATTGCTAAAAAATGACTTTTCATTTTTTGCCGATGCATTATAACCTTAGCAACAAGAGGAAATCAGTGAGTAAACCCAGCTAAAATTGTAAACACCGCACCCATTGATAAGACGTAGTGAAAATGACCAGTTACAAAATAAGTGTCGTGAAGCGTCACATCTACTGAAGCTCTTGATAGAATAAGTCCTGTAAGACCCCCTGTTGTAAAAAGAATAATAAAACCAGTAGACCACAACATAGGTGCTTGAGTTGAAACTTTAGAGCCTAGCATTGTGCTAATTCATGCAAACACCTTAATACCAGTTGGCACTGCAATAATAACGGTGGCAGCACTAAAATAAGCACGCGTATCAATATCCATTCCAGCCACAAACATGTGATGCCCCCAGACAATAAACCCTAAGAACCCAATATTAAGTATTGCATAAAACATTCCCATATTTCCATATGCAGTCTTTTTACTTGACCAAAAACATAAGACATGAGAAATTATTCCAAAACCTGGAAGAATAAGGACATACACCTCAGGGTGACCAAAAAATCAAAACAAATGCTGAAATAAGACAGGGTCCCCCCCTCCGACAGGGTCAAAAAAAGAGGTATTAAAATGACGATCAGTCAAAAGTATAGTAAGACCTCCAGCTAACACTGGGAGAGTAGTCAAAAGCAAGAATGAAGTAACCTTAATAGATCAAGGGAATAGTGCTAGTAAATGGCCCCCAACAGATCGCATATTTCTAATCGTTACTATGAAATTAATTGACCTGAAAATAGAGCTAATACCAGCAAGGTGAAGGCTTAGAATTGCAAGGTCTATACAAACTCCATGATAAGAGTAAGTTGATAAAGGAGGGTAAATTGTTCACCCTGCCCCAACTCCGTTTTCTACAATGTTAGACATAAGCATAAGATAAAGAGACCCTGGCAAAACTCAAAATCTAAATGCATTTAATCGAGGAAATTGCATGTCTGCTACTAGAAGCATCAAAGGGATAAGCCAGTTACCAAACCCCCCAATTATTACAGGTATAACAAAGAAAAAAATCATAACCAACGCATGCCTAGTTACAACTGCATTATAAGTCACGGGGTCTAAAAACTTAGCTCCAGGGTTATAAAGTCTCCAACGAATAAGAGACCTAAACCTAGTTCCCGCAAGAACAGCTCAAAATCCAAATACTATATAAAACCTTCCAATGTCTAAATGATTTGTTGACATAAATGTCCCCCGCTTTTCAAAAAGAAGAACTGGACAAGGGAAAAACACTTTTAAAGGAGCGAACCTTTTAAAAAAAACTTTAATTCCTGGTGAGATCAT